TACATCCCGTACGAAAGTTAATAGTATACCACTTCTACGAATAGCTCGTAATGCTGCATCTCTTCCGAGACCGGGACCTTTTATCATGACTTCTGCTCGTTGCATACCTTGATCTACTACTGTACGAATAGCATTTGCTGCGGCAGTTTGAGCGGCAAAGGGTGTCCCTCTTCTCGTACCCTTGAATCCACAAGTACCGGCCGAGGACCAGGAAACCACCCGCCCCCGCACATCTGTAACTGTGACTATGGTATTATTGAAACTTGCTTGAACATGAATAACTCCCTTTGGTATTCTACGTGCACTCTTACGTGAACCAATACGTACATTCCTACGTGAACCAGTTCTCGGTATAGCTTTTGCCATATTGTATCATCTCATAAATATGAGTCAGAAATATATGGATATATCCATTTTATGTCAAAACAGATTTCTTATTTGTACATTGAGCCCTTTAGTGGGTCTGATTATCCTTGTCTTTGTTTATGTCTCGGGTTGGAACAAATTACTATAATGCGCCCCCGCCTACGGATTAGTCGACATTTTTCACAAATTTTTCGAACGGAAGCTCTTATTTTCATATTTGTCATTCCTTATCTTAATTCTTTTTTGGTAGAAAATAAGTTTCTTGAAATTTTGCATCTCGAATCGTATCGAATAAAAATGACCTAATCTTTCGAATCCTTGTTTCGGAGTCGATAAATTATACGTCCTCTGGTTGAATCATAACGACTTACTTCAATTTTGACTTTATCTCCTGGCAGTATCCGTATAAAACTACGTCGGATCTTTCCTGAAACGTAACCTAGAATCAGATCTTCATTATCTAACCGAACTCGGAACATGCCATTGGGAAGCGATTCAGTAATTAAACCTTCATGAATCCATTTTTGTTCTTTCATTTCAGGTAAAGCCCCCCTGAAGTATCAATTAATGGAGGAAAGACGATATTAGACAACTCACCCCCTTTCTTTTTTTTTTTACAAATAGGAAGAGGTTTCGGATCCCATTTGGATATTAAATGGATTACCATATATAACACAAAATTTCTCCACCGATTCGTTCTAGTCGAGCCTCCCGGTCTGTCATTATACCCCGAGAAGTAGAAAGAATTACAATTCCCATCCCACCTAAAATTCTAGGAATTCGTTGAGAGTTAGAATAGATTCGTAAACCGGGTCTACTGATCCGTTTTAAATTTAAAAAATTTCTATAGGGTCTTTTCCCATTCCTTCTATGTCGAAGGGTTAAAACCAAAAAATATTTGTTTTTTTCTCGATGTTTTCTGACGTTTTCGATAAAACCCTCTCGGAAAAGTATTTTAACAATATTTTCGGTAATATTAGTAGATGCTATGCGAACAACTCTTTTTCTATCCATATCAGCATTTCGTATAGAGGTTATTATCTCAGCAATAGTGTCTCTACCCATGATGAACTAAAATTATTGGTGTCTCAAAATTGGATATAATCAACATGTTTTTCTTTTTTTTTTTTTTTATTGATTTATGAATAGGAATTTTGCAAGGTATATGCGTGAGACACAATCTACGAATTAATCTAGTTCTTAATCTATTTCTTTCAAATACCCCAAAGATATCACGATCTCATTTTATTTTATAATACCTCGGGAGCTAATGAAACTATTTTAGTAAAATTCAATTGTCTCAATTCACGGGGGATTGCCCCAAAAATTCGAGTTCCTTTTGGATTTCCTTCTTGATCAATCACAACTGCAGCATTGTCATCATACCGTATTATCATACCGCTGTCACGTTTTAGTTCTTTACAGGTACGAACAATTACAGCTCTCACTACTTCTGATTTTTCTAGGGGCATATTTGGTACTGCTTCTTTAATCACAGCAACAATAACGTCACCAATATGAGCATATCGACGATTACTAGCTCCTATGATTCGAATACACATCAATTCTCGAGCCCCGCTGTTATCCGCTACATTTAAATGGGTCTGAGGTTGAATCATATCAAATTTTTTTTTTATTCTTCCAATGCAAAGGATGAAGAAAATAAAAGAAATATTGTTTGTCCAAAAAAAGAAACCTGCGTTTTTGTTTCATCCCTAAGATTCATCTCTGTCGGTTCTACATTTTTATCCCGAAATAATAAATTGAGTTCGTATAGGCATTTTAGATGCTGCTATTAAAATAGCCCTTCTAGCTATATTTTCGGTTACTCCACCCATTTCATATAGTATTCGCCCCGGTTTAACAACAGCTACCCAATATTCAGGGGATCCTTTCCCCGAACCCATACGTGTTTCAGCGGGTCTTACTGTAACTGGTTTGTCTGGAAATATACGGACCCATATTTTTCCACCACGGCGTGCATTTCGTGTCATTGCTCGTCGACCTGCTTCGATTTGTCTAGATGTGATCCAAGCAGGTTCAAGTGCCTGAAGAGCATATTTACCGAAACAAATATGATTACCTCGATAAGATATTCCCTTCATTCTTCCTCTATGTTGTTTACGGAATCTAGTTCTTTTGGGGTTATAGTTGATGGTTGTTTCAGAATTCCATCTCTACTACAGAACTGGACGTGAGAGTTTCTTCTCATCCAGCTCCTCGCGACTAAAAGGATTCAAAATTGAATTTCAATTAATTTGAATAGATATTTGAATAGATAAGATATTAGTAGATATTAGAACATTTTTCTAAAAAAAAATGTTTCTAATGTGCTAATAAATCTTGATTTTCTTTTGTCCTTTATCCAAAAAAAAGAAAGTTTTCGCGGGCGAATATTTACTCTTGCAATCTCTATTTCAGTCATTGATTTCCGGTTCATTTCGCCATCCCGATTAGTGAATCAGTAAGATTCATTTGTTCAATAAAATCTTTTGCATTCACAGGTTACATCGTTCCCACCGCTTCGTATTTAATGGTTAGGTCAGAATTCTACAACGGAGCTCATAATCTAATTTATTCTTGAGTCAACCTTCTTAGTCTTTATTGGCTCGAAGCTCTTGATTTTTTTCTTCTATAACTATAAGAAGGATTCATTTAATGTTTCATTATGGATGAATCAATTAGTATTGATGCTTTATTACACTGTCTTTTATGAGATGACTCATAGACCTTACATATTGGAATTCTATATCATTGATATTCTTTTTCTTTCTTTCTCTCATCCTTCCATTTATCCACACCTTTCTTCTGTATTTTGCTTTCAATTTAGAATTCAAGTTTATTCAAAAAAAATTCAGTTGCTACAAAGATATGATTGATTTCTCATATCTTGACTGGTTCTTTAGATCCAGATAATACGAAGTGATGAGTTGGTTTTCATACTACCGGGCTGGTCTTTTTTTAATCCTAACCCTAAAAAAAACCAACGAGTCACACACTAAGCATAGCAATTATATGAAAAGTTCAATCGAATTTTTATTCAACCCTATAGAATTAAGAATTCGAATTGCTTGCGTTGATTGGCCAGAAAAAGAATTAAAGTTTTCTTATTCTTCTTCCTTGTCTATAAAAATCCAAATTTTGATGCCTAATACCCCATAGATAGTCCGAACTGTATAGCAACAATAATCAATTTTAGCTCGAATAGTTTGTAGGGGAACTCTACCCTCTCTGATCCATTCGACACGTGCAATTTCTTTTCCGTCGATACGACCTGCAATTTGTACTTGAATTCCTTTTGTATCTGCTTGTTCAGTTAATTCAATAGCCTTTTTCATTGCTTTTCGAAATGAAACTCGATTCTTTAATTGTCCGGCTATAAATTCCGCAAGAATATTAGGGTTTCCATAAGGTTTTGCAATTCTTGTGATAGCAATGTTAAGTTTTCGGTTCACATAATGAAATTCTTTTTGTAGATTCATCTGTAATTCTTCGATTCCTTGCGGTTTACTTTCGATTAATAACTTTGGGAATCCCATAAAGATTATGACCTGGATCAAATCGATTCTTTTTTGAATCTCTATACGTGCAATTCCCTCGGCGCCAGAGGATATTCTCATATTTTTTTGTACATAATTTTTTATAAAATCTCTTATTTTTTGATCTTCTTGTAGACCCTCAGAATAATTTTTTGGTTGTGCAAACCAAAGAGAATGATGACTTTGGGTTGTACCAAGTCTGAAACCAAGTGGATTTATTTTTTGTCCCATACTACCCCACTACTATACATATTGTGATATACCATAGTTGTCTTTTTCCATCTAGGTTTTTTTAACGAATATAGTGATACAAATTCATATTCATCTAAAGATATATCTTTCACTACAATAGTTATATGGCAGGTAGTTCTTTTTATCGCATAGCTACGTCCTCGAGCTCGAGGTTTGAATTTCTTCGCGGTAGTACCTTCGTTAACCTCAGCTTTACTAATTATTAAATTGGCTTCGTCGGAACCCAGAATGGAACCAGCATTTGTTGCTGCAGAATAAACCAATTTAAAAATTGGATAACATGCTCTATAGGGCATGAGTTCTAGTATCATAAGTGTTTCCTCATAGGAACGTCCGCGAATTTGATCAATTACTCTTCTTGCTTTGTCTGCAGATATACATATATGTCGACCTAACGCGTATACTTCCGTTTTTTTCTTCCGTATGCTACCTAGCGGACGCAGAGGAGGGTAGTCTTCCGTTTTTTTCCTGTTTAGTATCCTATTTAAAAAATTTGACATAAGGTTTCTCTCCTACTAATGAATCATAAGTATCTATCCAGATTTTTTTAAGATGAGATTAACGACGAGATTTATTATCACTTTTTGCATGTCCTCGGAAATTTAAAGTAGGTCCAAATTCTCCCAATTTGTGACCTACCATACGATCTGTTATATAAATAGGCAAGTGCTCCTTACCATTATGAATAGCAATCGTATGGCCGATCATTGTGGGTATAATGGTAGATGCACGGGACCAAGTTACTATTATTTCTTTTTCTGCTTTTTTATTAAGCTTATCAATTTTTTTTAATAGATGATTGGCTACAAAAGGATTTTTTTTTAGTGAACGTATCACAGCTTA